TATAAGGAGAAGAGGAGCCTGAGAAGGAAGCTTGAATAGGTCCTAGAGAAAGTCCATCTATTCCCATGGATCTCCGATCGGGAGCTTTTAAGGACTCGCTAGTGTCCCAGGGATTGACCGGTGGCTCACCCGTAAGCTCTTCGAGCTTCACTGAGGTAGTTCGACTAGCTGGTTGAGAAGCTTTTCCACACTTGAGTCACTAAGAGTGATTCTATTGGAACTTCCTCCACCAAATTCGATCCATCATCTTGTCCCAGAGGTCGATCATTAAGATACAGAAAAGGAGAGAAAGCAGTTCCTCATATAACTGAGAGGGAACGTGTCCGGGATAGAGATAGGCGAAGACAGGATAGAAATAGAAGATAGGGTACACATTGCTGGGACTTTCATGAGTATGTAAAAGGAAATAAATTAAAATCCTGGATTTTCGGAAGTCTTCTACAGAGAGAAAGTCCTAGGTGGTTTAGTGATGATGTCCGTGGCCTCCTAGCTCTCTTCTTAAGATCCTAGCTCTCTATACGTTAAGATCCTAGTTTGTTCGTTTTCTCAGTAGCAAAAGCGCTTCTCTCTAAGGTTGACCCCGCCGTTCTATGAAGAGCAGATCTAATTAGATTAGTGTCTATAATTTCTTTCTCCTCTGAGTTTAAAGCCAAAAGAACGGACAAAAGATCGATCGTCTCGAATCTATTTCTATGGATAAATAGAACATTTTGCTAGCACGGTTGGTAGCCAGTCTGTCAATCAAGGAAGCTAAGGTACGATCTTTCTACTGCTGGCTCCCCCTTCGTTTTAGACCCTCATTCTCTCATAAGAAGTGTTCAAATCAACCCGAACAGGAGTACTCTTCGTCATTCTATGAAATTTCTTGGCTGTGAGCTATTCTCTTTCTATTTGCGTCTAGAATGCTCTATAAGTAATGGAATCGGCCCAAGAGCCAGAGACTCTTTTTGACTTATTTAAGTCTTCATTCTGCTTTGCTCTGCAGTCAAAGAGACGACTGTAAACCTATTTTCTATCCTTTCTTCTCTTATGCATATGCAATTTCGAGTCGAATAACTTATAAATGCAGCAGTGATCAACTATACGATAGCACTCGGTATGGGATTCAAAAAACCTCTTTCTTATCAGTTCAAGCTGGGGTTGATTGAAAGAGCTACGTGTCTCGAGGCAAAGGTAGAAAACTAGACTAAGACCGGAAAGAGGCTTCCAGACAAAAGAAGCAATTATGTGATCTCTCTAAGTAGTAAAGACATAAGGAAAGATAAGAGGCGCCCGGGGAACCGCAAGAAGCCCGCAGTACGAAAAAGAGGAAGTTGGAAGCTGAAGCAGAAACGAAGCCAACCGTAGGTTTTTCAGTGAAGTACCCAGCATAAAAGAAAGCTGATGGAAAGGCGATCACAGAGAAAGGAGAAACCTCATCAGCAGAGGGCGTTAAGCCTTAGAAAAACCGAATGGGGATCGACTACCGAAGGGGTAATTTGGACTCATCATCTCGTCTTTATAGTTGCGAATAAGATGGACTCTCTCGGCTTAGTTAAACCTTAAGTTATTATAAGAATTTCGAAAAATGCACTTTTACAGCTATACGAAATGAAATAATAAAGTGCTTTGCCCGTAAATCGGCTTAATCACCCGAGGCAATCGGAATTTGTTTAACACACACGTTTCGATGATCAGTTCAGGCGTCACAGCGCTCCCAGGCGTGATGAAGGGATCATAGGTAGATCAGGGGAAAGAGAAGAGTACCTTCCCACATCGAGAAAGCCCGTGTTTTTGGCATAAAGACAGATTCCACTCGATGGAGTTCAATCTGAACGAATGATCAGACGTCGAGGAAACCGCTTCGCTTCAAGCAGATTTCGAACCGGTGATTGACAGAAAAAGAGGATCGATTGATTTCAAAGGCACTCCGGGTTAGCCAGCAAACCCAATCGCTTCGACAAAACAAGATCTGGTATAAGTCCAAGATTCGAATCAGTTCAACACCTCCTTTTGTTCCTCAGTTCAGATATTCCAACTTTCAAAGAGATCCCCGGAGGAACGGTCTTATACCACATTGACAACATTTGAAACAAAGAGAAATAAAAGGCACCCTCGGGAAGAGATCTCCAACTGTCAAAAGTCTGGTCGGTCTACCTTGTCCTTCGACGTTGAGATCTGGTGCCACGAACCAACCTTCTCTGAGATTGGATGAGTATTCCCTTCTGGAGCCTCCCAATCCTGTCTGTGACGAAGGCCCCCTCTCCGCCATCATTTCTCTTAGCGGCGGGGAAGCAAGCATCTGAAAGTTTCTCTCGAGTCACTGGCCTTGGAGGAACGAGTGGAATCAACTCAACCGATCTCTCTCCGTCTTCATCTCTCAAGGACCCTGACGGAACTACATGAAAAAGCTAAGCAAAGGCGAGTAAGCCAGCCAATCCGAGTCCATTGCCATGCGCATTCTATTCGTCTCTTCCGGGACCAACTCACGAGATAAGGTGAGCCCCTAAGCCATCTCATTCATCTGAACCAAGGGCGAGCCACCTGCATGTTCATCTTCATCGAGTGCCGGAACCAGAACCAAGCTCTATTCCACCTCTATCGGAACCAAGGCAATGCTCAGCATCTCTTTCTCCTGTTCCACTTCCAGCAGAGCGGCTAAGAAGCAGCAAAGTCCGATACGGAAAAAAAATCCCCTCTCCCTCTCTTCTTCTTTCTTTGTCCCCCGAACCAATGATTTGATTCAATGCCCCGGAGCCAGCAACTTTGGATGGCTCGGCGATAGCTATCTGATTCCTACTATCAGAGGCGAGTTAGAACCGGATACAAAGCAATCTTCTCCAATGTCATATATTTCTCCTGATCCCGATTCCACAGGCCTCTTCCGAATGTAATCGAGGCTTTTACCGCTTCCAAGGATTATTCCAAGGAAGGATTAGGGTCCCAAGGATGGGTGAGCTGCCTTGATCGCAATAGCTAACGGCTTAGGCCTACTTATAGCCCACTTCTCTTATGATATTTCTTAAGTGAACCTTCCATCCTCTGGAATGTGTGCGAGAGAGCTAGCCCCATTTCTTATGCCCCGGACATGAGTAGTCTCAGCTGAAAAGCATCCTCGACCATGTCCTGGAACTTCTTTCTATGAACTGATGGCTCGGTAAACCGTACTAAGCCCTTAGCTTGAGTGCGAGACATAGGGATGCTTGCTGAGCAATGGTTTCGGGAAGCTCTCTTCCTATGTAATTTGAAAGAGCCAAGGGAGAGTTGTTACCCTTTTTCCTTATTCGCTGGTCTCACTCTACAAGATGAGATAGGAAATCCCTCATTATGAAGATCACTGAAGTAATGAAAGAAAGATAATAGTATATGACTAAGATCCGTCTTTTGATGCGGGTAATGAGGTAAAGGTAAGGGTATTTTGTTAGGTGATGATATCCTCATCACTGACCCGTGGGTTGCAGGCATCTATCGTGATACCTTAGCTCGGTTGGGGGTCAAAATCTCCCTCCCGAAGTCTCTGGTTTCCACGACTGGGTGTGTCGAGTTTGCCAAACGATTTCTAGTGAAGGGTATGCGGGTTGCCCTCTCCCAGATCTCGTTGAAATCTCTGTTGTCTTATTACCATCCGTACGGACTTATGTCCCTTGCGGATCGTCATCCTTTTGCCCGTTTCAGTACTCTGCTTCGGGTGGGGGGTGCTGGGTATAAGACCCTTGGCAAGGTTGATCACTTTCTTCCTCCCAAGTATGAGAGGATTAAGTTGATTTACCAGAAAATGCATTACCCTTTGGAGTTTATCTTAGGTCGTTTCCGACCACTGTCTCCCTATCTCAGTGGGTTTCTTTATGATAAGGTCCTTCGGACGATGGTGCCCCGGGATCCGATTCTTCCTTCCTGCTTTCCCTAGGAAAATTGACTCATTCTAGCTCTCCTCTACTTCAACCACTAAGCGCTTCGCTCCTTAGACTTCCACTAAAGAAAGGAAATGATCCCATTGATTCACCTAGACCCGTACCTTCGAAGTTCCGGTTTCAGATAGGGAACGAGCCTAGTCGTAGAAGCGAAAAGCAGCCCCTTATAAGGCGAAGTGACTCTTTAGATAGTCCGAGGGGCGTAGCAGTTGAAGTAGGAATATCGTTTATAAGATCGAAAGCGCGATTGCACTTGATTCGTCTTAGTTTCCATTCCACGGGTCGACGTAAAGATCGACTTCAAAGGTTATAGTTTAGTTTACGAAACGATAGGGTTAGAGGCACGAAGTAGCTCGACTGATTGATAAGGAGAGGATTGAAGAAGCTCAACTTCAAAGGCGTTGTAGAAGCGAAATCTTTCTAGGAGCCTAGTAACTCGACTGATAATCCGGGAAGCGGAAAGACTGAGTTGGAGGGTTGGTATCTCGACTAACAAGTAAGAAGGAGAGGTGGTAGGACGGCAAGGGTATGAAATAGGTGAAGCCTTTCTCCTAACTCTCGGGGCGAAGAGTGACAAGTAGAGAAGAAGCTCAACTGAGTTGTGTAGGCACGGAAGTCACTCAATTAACAAGTTCCGGTACGAAGGTTGGTTAGGCTCAAGTGGATTGGAACTGAGATTGGGTAAGCCGACTGTACTTTCATATTCATAGCTGGTAGCGGAACTCCACCAATAGATCTCCCCGCGGTCCCCTCTCCGGACTCATTCACATGCCAGGCTTTCAGCCCCGATTCCCCTAGTTTGGTTCTGATCTCACGATTCTATTAGCAGAGATCTAAGTCTATCTCTTTCTCTAGCCTGGAGTCGAAAGATTTATCTTGCCCAAACAAATATAGTTTAGTGGTAAGGAACTCTGTTGACTCTGCTCGCTTCGCTCATGGGCTAGCCCGCTTACTCCTAAGAGCCCGGAAAGGTGGGCTTCACCTTTATCACTTCTGTAGCCTTCTAAGGCGAGGCCACCCTATATCTATTCAGGTATGGGGTGGAGAAGGAGAGTGGGTATGAGGGCTCCTTCTACCAGAAAGGAAGAGGTATGTAGGCTTGCTTCGCATAGGCTACACAAGCTAAGGTAGAACAAAGAAGAGGAATAAGAAAGATTCAAATATTTTATAAGTTAAAATACCCATCCCAGGTTCACACAAGCATCAAAAGGAAAGAGTAGGGTAAAGGAAGCAGGGCATCTCAGAATAGACAAAGCATGCCTAAGCACCCCAGTAAGCAAACTTTCGCCTCGAGGATCGGAATAATACAGTCATTTCAGGCTCATTTACCACTAAATCAAAACATAAATCTAAAAACATTCATATACGAAACCAGGAATTAGGAGCTTAGTAAGCACCAGGATCCATACCCCTTCCGAGAAGCTAGAAAAGCATCTGATGGAGAAATAGAAGCTAAATAGAACTTTTTTCCTTTAAAAATTTAGGAACGGAGTCAAACCCAGCGCCAAACTTTGGTAAAACTTCTTCCTTTTCATGCGATTTAGTGTGTTCTTCCCTGAAAAAATTCCAAACAAAAGAACAGGCCGGGGGGCTAGAAAGCTCAGCTTAATAAGGGGTTCCTCTTTTTCTATTAAGATTGAGACCTTATCTATTCGCTTGCTCGACCAATTGTGTAAGCATCCGGGGAAGAAAAGGCAAAAACTAGACCCGTAACAGGGCTCCTCCCTACAAAAGGTGCTCGCTCGTATGTAACCCCAACTGGATGTCTTGAAAGGAAAGGTACGAAGGCCTTGCCCTATCAACTACGCCTACACTCGCTGTAAGGAAACTGGCTGACCTCAACTCAAATAGTACTCGCCTCTACAGCCTTTAGTCCCATTGTCGGAGTCTTTTCTAGGACTAAAGGCTGTAGCTTTCCCCAGAGCATGTGTAACAATTCCTCCAAGCAAAGCAGTCTTCCAAGTCCAGTCCAAGAAAAGCACTAGGAGATTAGATAGGCTGCTGGCGAGATATTAGATAAGCAAGTTAAATCTTTGAACTTGAAAACTCGAGCGGGAAGTCAAGGCGCTAGCATGAATTAGCTTAGCTAAGTAATTCACACTATCAAGAGAAGGAATTGATGGAACTGGCCTTTTTTCGGCAATTGGATCAATGAGATCGCCATCGAAAGAAAAGAAAGTACTAAAACTATGCTAGCAACTTAAACTGAAACTTGATCAATGGCAGATAAATCTTACCCGAGGGCTGTAATTAGATCTTAAACCCCTTCAACTGTCAATGGATCGCTAGATGACTGAAAACTAGTACTAGTAAATAAATTTTACAAGACCATCCGGGACCCACTTGGGATACTCCTGCCTTTTCCCCTTCAAGTGAAAGATCTTACCTTAGAGCCTACTTTCTTGCTCTAGCTTGACTCCGGCCGGCAAAATCCAATCCCTACGTGCCTACCTAAAAAGTGAAAGGCTTTCTAACTTTCTTGCTTGAAGCTAGAGCTACTGAAATTTCGCCTAAATCCAATCCCTGAGACTGCCGAAAAGGGATAGCTTGAGAGGCTATAAATTGTCGAGATAGAAAGCATATTAGAAAAAAAGTATCCCATAGACAATCTTACAAGGGGAAGAAAGGGCTACGAACCCATATGAGAGTCTTCTTCCAAAGCATGCTCTAGAAGTGCTACATTAGAGTAGTGCTCTATAGATCCTTTTTTCAAAAAGGCCAAAAATAGGATCTGGTCCCAAAAATAAAGGGACGATCTTGTCAATACCTCAGGCATGAGAGAGAACAGCAAGGGTTCTATAATCTATTCATTTTCATTTATAGCTCTTTTCAGAGCTTGCTCTCCCTCGTTCCTTTCCTACACTACGTAATGAAGAGTGTAGTTTAACGAAACGGAGCTTGTTTGACTTTTTCTATGCCACACGAACCTCAAGTGATGCTTCCTACAGGATGATACATATCATAGCCGAATGGATGTGCTATTCTGGTGGGACTGTATATGACTATTCTATACTGCACTTTGCTAGTGAGCAAATGACCCCAATACCCGCCCAGTTGAGCAGTTGTTATGCAGGCCACGACATCCTCGGTTGCCGTCTGTTCCTCCCCCTCCGACCTTACATCCGGAACCAATATTGAATGCCCATCGACGTATCGGCCTTATCGGGTAAAGTAGTAAGGGGTAGTTGACTTCGTCATGTATTCCTCCATAATTAGGTAATACATCCCCTGCGATTCATCTGGCCTGGCCTGCATACATATATATAACTAGCGCTGTTTGATGAGCGAACCAAACGGATCCATATCAACTAGCACTGGAACAATGTCGCTAAACCTCTTTTTCTTTTTACATACGCCTGTTTAACCATCATTAGCTAAACGCTATCTACGGACCGACAAAACAAGAGTGGCTGCAAAGCTTGGGTGCCTCAAAACGGCTCTCCTCTAGCAATGTATACTCGTGCACTGCTTTAGGCCCCTAAAGCCTTCAAAAGCCTACAACAAACACAAAATTCAGAAGTCTCTCTAATTAAAGTCCTAAAAATTCTTAGTTAAGAAATCTATCCTATAGAATTCAATTTTATGTTTGTAATTTATCTTTGAAATTTAAAATACATTCATTAAGGGGACACAAACCAGAAACTCTTCGCTGAATGTGGCTCATCTTTAACCTTCCGGTGAGATATTAAGGTTGATACTCCCGAACTTTGATGATAATCTCGTCGTATTCTGGGCCTAAACCAGTTAGACATCCACTTTTGACCCATAAATTCTTTTCTAGCCGAAGAGGAAGGTAAATATATGGACCTTCAATCCAGATTTTCCTTGCAAGCCGATTCCCCAGCTCCTGAATAGGTGCTGCAAATCTTAATGCACGGAAGACTACCTGCAGTATACACAGCACATGAAGGAAAAATAAGATGGTAAAGTTAGTAGGCGATATAGCTTTCAAAATTGCTGTCTGATGAGAATTTTTTATCCTATTTGACTTTACCTTGGACCGAAGCTTCTGCAGATCAAGTGGAAGATGAAGATTCTTGGAGAGCACAGATAGAATTACCAACATCGAACGGCATGTGTTAAGCATTTCCTTTAGTGAATGCGAAGATAAAAGCTGCTATTGATTCAATTTGACTTCTTTCCTTGACACGAAGACTATAAGAATCAAAGGAATACCGAGCGTAAATGACTTAACTTAGGAATGAAAACCAGGCAAAGTCCTTACTTACCCGGCTCCAGGGAAAGACATTCTTTAGGGAACGACCCAAAGCCAAGTGGCATCGCGATTTAGCTGTTGTCGAAAGGGAAGAGAGTTCTTTGATCCGTTCTTGCTCAAGTTCAACCAGCTGTGAAAGAAGCGATTGTTCATGTTCACGAGTCTTCTCGCTAAGCCCGGTTATGCCGCATCAACAGGAGAAGGGAAGGTAATAAATATAGTTCCGAAAGGCAAGTGACGGACTATTAGGAAAAGAAAGAGCCGAATGGACAAAGGGTTTACATGACCGCTCGCTTTGGACAAGATGCCATAGTATAATATAAGAAGAAGGGCTTTGCAAACAACCCCTTTTTCCACGTGCTTGAAGCTCTACCCCTTCTAGCCCAAACAATCCCATCTTTCTATGTTCTATACAGTAGACCAATAGCTCTTCTTACCGGAATTGCTTTAGGGATTGGATTCGTTACCTTTCAAGCATACTCTTCTGTGCATTTGGTTTGGCATTTGTCCTGCTAACTGCGCATTCAATTCCGAAAGTCAGTGCCACAGTCTCCTCTCTGCATGAATCCCCTTCCGCTTCCCTACCTCCAAGCCTAAAGGCTTCCCTTGTCCCCTTCTTATACTAGTGATTCATTTCCTGCAAACCTTCCACGAACAGGGGATTCTGTAGCACTAAGACTAGCAGGTTTGATTACCCTAAGAACGGTTATCCCGCAAAAGAACCTAAAAAGGCTGGCTCGGCAGATCTGTGGGCATTAAAACAAGAGTTTCAGCGAGTGGCCTTGGCCTTTAAGAGGAAAAGACTAGCTACTTTCGAACAGTTTCCCATCCGGGTAAGAAGTAAGAGTTCAGGCTTCAAAGGCTGGTCTACTTCCTGCTCGATGAGGGTCATCAGGTCGGGTGGTAATATCGGCAAAAAGGCTTTGTCCATTTGCTTCTTTCAAAGAGCAGAATTGACATATTAAAGGATCCTAGTTCGTCGCTTCGATTCCTATTGATTCACCCTGCTCGGACATTAACTCAGCATTCTTCCTACCAGCAGTGCATTCTCAAGCAAGAGAAGGGGCATAGCGGTCAAGCAGGGTCGTAGCGAGAGTAAAAGTAAAACAGGAAAGTGCTAACCCCGGTAAAGCCGCATCTATAGAGAAAAAAATCCCCACAGCTGATTCGAGAACAAGAACCATGGCATTCGATGCAGCCTAGTCTTCCACCGTCTTTGTCCTAACAGCTGAGCCAATAGCTGCGCATTCAATAGCAGCAGCAGGGGATTCTCGGCATTTTAAACTTACTCCCTCCTCGTACATTTCTATTAGATGCTTGAATATCGGCAATCCGAAAGTGCCACACATGGGGACGTCGGCATTCTGATCTTACTTTTACAATTGCTTTAGCTGCTCCGGTATCGGCAGCATTCACTGCTTTATTCCTCAAGTCAGTGCCACAGTTGATGATTCAATTCCTCCTCCCCCGGATCGATCCCCTTTACTTTAGCCAAGGAAAGCTGTTCAATCGCTTCTACCACTCCTACCAGGAACATACTTTCTAGTTCTGGCTTGTGGGGTTGACCTTGCGCTAGATGAAAAAGATAAGAGTTCTACAGCAAGAATATGTCAGTCGTCTTGTGGAAGGCTTGTGCCAGTAACTCTGCCAAGGCATGATCCCACTTTACTTAGTAGGGCTTGAAAGGCTTGAGGGTCTGAAACCAGATTATTCACGCTATCGGCTTCCTTAAGAATATACTTAATATACTTACTCCCAAGTCTCATTCTTGGCCAGAGAACCAGGCGGCCAAGAAAGCTGCAAATCTGATGGTATTGGCTGTTAGACGCTCTTCAAGATAAGGCTTCCTTTCCATCGACTGATTGAACTCCCATAGAGATGGATGACTAACTGCTCCTAGAAAAAAAGCTATACATCAATGGTAGAATTCACTCCCCAATGCCATGACTAAGAACGCTTATAGCTTCACTAGTCTTCCACTAAGTTTACAAGCCGTTCAACTACTGTAATTGACTTCCAAGATCTCAATTTCGGAGTTCACAGGGAATGTGGGTAAGGTGAGTGAGTCATAAAATTCTGGTAGTCCCTAGGCTTAAGGTAAGAGTCTGACTCTACAAGTTCGTCTATCGGCTCAGGTAATCGTTAGATTTCTGATTCACTCGACCTATTTTATACAATACAGTTGCTATTGAGCTTCTTAGCTAATCTTTTGATTGAGCTACTTCGCCCGCCCACGTACTTATACTTATCTTTAAGTAGTAGCTGCTCGTTCCTAAGCGAAAGATATGAGCTATATCGATGACAGGAAGAACAAGAGATCGACGAAGGTTTGAAGACGCGTGAGAGCTGCTTCGCTCGTTATCCGTTTAAACGCTTAGCTTCCTTCCCTTTCTTTGGAATCGAGTGAAAGTTCGATTCCAAAGAAATGAATGAACCAAGCTTCATGCCATAGCCCCTTCTTTCCTACCTGAATCAAGGAAGCCAAACCCTCGTGCCAAAGAATGCGGAATTACATGCCCTATTCCTATACCTAAAAACTCTTCCTGCGTACTTGACTCAAAAGCTTTTGGCTAGGCTTTCAGCCTTCTCTTCTCTGATAGTTCATTCCACCTATGCTAAGAAAACGAGTTCCTGTATTCAACGTAAAGTCAACTCTTTCATCTCCTATTGCTCCAGCTCCTAAGGAATGAGATTAGCTTGATTACGCACCTGATTGACTCTTAGTTACTGAAAGCGCTGATGAACGATCTTCCTTCTTTTAAGATGCAACTCGGATTCCTTCTTCACGGCTTGAAGCCGGATAGCTTGAAGCTTAAGGGCTCTCGGAATTCCCTTTCAAGCTTTCTCGAGTCACCCTAACGTAACGGCTAACAGGAGTTAATTCTTTCAGACTAGCTTGCTTTGATCGCTAGGACTCTGTATCGGCCTAAGGGCATCAGATCGAGTGAATCGGGGATAGTCCCATTTCCTTTTTTCTTCGGATTCCCGTATCGAGTCCTTGAGTTCTTTCTGTCGATGGAGTCAATGCGAGAAGTAGGCGGTAGCCTACCTCGAGTCGATTACGTGTTGGATCCGTCTAAACCGATGTTGCAATCAATGCTTAACAAATAGGATTTAAAGTTGTCTAGTGAAATCCTTCATCGCTTCGGCCATGAGCGGTCCATAGAGCGCTTTCTCCCTATAACCAGCTTTCTATCTCTAACTTGAAGTGCACTTGGATTACAGTCTGTGAGTGAGGATACGTATCGTATGGGGCAGTCGCATGGAGCGAATATATTAACTTAAAAAACGGATTCGTTCGCATAAAGAGAGGCAGGCCATAGCATAGGACATTCAACTGAAAGAATTGATCTCATACGATTGAGCTGCTAGAGGAATCGGCATCGCTACGAGCTTAAGTAATTGTACCAATATTTCTATAAGTATAATCACTATCCGAACAATAATACCTAACATCTAATTGGAAATAATAGATCCCCACCCCGCCCTCATTAAGTAGTCTAAGAGAAGCTCTAATCATGAGTAAATTATGATCGATTTTGATCCAACCCGGCCAGTAGGCTGGGTTTCTACCGGGATAGTTGATACCCCGGTTGATGCTGTGTTTTGCATCATAAGGCGGGAACAGGATTTGAACCTGTAATCTTCAGATCATGAGCCTGATGAGTTGACCATTCCTCTACCCCGCTTCTCTTTCGAACTCCGAAAACTTCGACTTGCATGTGTTAAGCATAACGCTTAATGATTGATCTACCAGATGCTGCAACCTATATTTTAGAATCATACATATGAGCTTCTCAAGTAAGCTTTAATCACTTTCTTTCTATATGTAAATAGTTATTTAGAACCATCCTTATCCATATCTTATTTCCGAATGAAGATAAGCAGATATCCGGTCTTACCTAGTACTCTCGCATATCGGTTGCACTCAACGATCAATGTAACTCTTACTTATTTATTTTCTTAGGAAAATACCCCATTCCGAGCACCCCCTCTACCCACTTCCCCGCATGGTGAATCGGACTCTGTTATATACGCAATTCATTCCATCGATCTGTAAGCAATTTCGCTACTTCGAAAAATCGCTTTTGCACTTGACAAAAATGCCCCTCTTCTCCCCTACTCCCCTCTCTTGCTTTCCTCGCCTTCTCCCATCCCAATTATGCCAGCCTATTTTCTCGTTAATAATGTTACAAGCAACAACGAGCAAACGAAATACGAGATTATGCTAGCAGAAAAGCTCAAACCAAAAGCAATAGACTTTTTCGAATGTATACTCGTTTGAGCCGCCGAATGGCCCAGGAAAAAGCGAAAAATAAGGAATTGCGCCGGACAATTATGGAGCGGCTGTTTGGAGAAGACTCGGAGGACTGAAACGCGGAAACTTGACTTGGTCTTAAATCACGAACATGGGAAGAGAGATTGGATTTCATCGATGAAGAATGGCTTTCACCGCGGAAGGACAAACTGCGGTACGGAGAGACCGCTACAGCTCGGGTGGGGTATTCACTATGCATAGGACACTAATAAGGTAAAAAGAAAGGATCCGGGTTGACGGAAGATGATTTTTACAGGTACCATTTACCACGTAAGGAAAACCTGTGGTTCGAATCCGCAGCGTGGTTAGCCAACGAAAGGTTACACCAGCAGATAGAATGCTACTTCTTTCTGGTCTTACCACTTACCCATTACTTAGATTATTGACTTCACAAAGCGGGAAGGACATCAATCAACATCATTTCTCGGGCAGTTGATTGACTAGTTCCTGCATCTCGGAGTTGAGGAAGCTAGCCCCGACTATCTACTTAGTCTTTCTTCTTAGGACTCTGGGAGAAGACTTCGGGCCTCTCAGGTTGAAGCCGCTTCTAAGCCAATTCAATTACTTCTCTGTAGTACCGGTATAACATCGACTACTAAAAGTAGAAGGGAAGAAAGGTTATCCAGATCCACTAGCCACTTCTTTTGGTCCGGGATAGGAGGATCCCTTGTTGAATCAGACGAAGTGCTGGTACTCGATTCGAAGCAAATGTGGCTGGACGCCGCACTCCTGGCACCTAAAAGTGTGCTTTTTTCGCGTACTCTTTTTCATGTGTGATTTAAAAGGAATGGAGATGTTTTTAGTACAGATCTTTTAAGCGAACCACTATTAAGAGTATTTGATTCAAGATCATCTGATTTGGATGAGAAAAATCCTTTCCATTGCCAGTCAAGCCTGCGAGCCAGTGTCAGTCCTCGCTGAATCGGTCAACCTTCCGGAAAGAAAGTAGTCCATTTTTCTTCTATATTACTGAATCACTCCACTTCGTTAGAATTCGATGTGTTAAGCATATAGCAAAAGTAGCAGAAAGAAGAGAAAGGGGCACTATTCAACATGAGGGACCGTAGGCGATCTAAGGTTGACCGGCTCTCCGGACCCATTTCGGGACACTATTGGAGAGCGCACTGGGCCCGCCGCTTTCTAAGTCGACTCAATGACTAACTGAATAGCCCTTCTTCTCTTACGCAAATACCAGTTTTCCAATCTCTCTTACCAGATGTGCCACGGTGCATTTCCTCTCAATCTCCCCCTGGTCGAGAACCGCTTTCCCGAACCAGATTGATCGAAAACATAGATCGAATTAGATGTGTTAAGCATATCGTATAGAAAGACTAGCGCTGTAAAAGAGAGTCCTATACCCGATCTCTGCTATAAGAATCTCACGATTCAAAGCCTTTAATTTAAGGGTGATTCCCTTCTCGCTACCCTAAACTCAGGTTTTTCAGCTTCAATCTCAACCTCTGGGCAAGAGAATATTCTAGTACCAGCTCTGTCTGACTCTTCAAAGATAGCCCCAGAATCTCTTCATGCCTTTAAGTTTAAGAAAGGGCTTTACCCTCAGTCTGCTAAACCAAAGCATCCTGGCCTCAGGCCAAGCATTAGCATTGGGAGTGGAATTCCCAGCTAGAAGAACCTTTTTGCGGCCCTAAACTCAGGTTTAGAAGCTATTGAATCTGTCTCTGGAAGAAAGTTAGCTCTTAGTCCTCTTTGGACTACTGCATTTACCCACATCCTGGCAACGGGCTAAAGCCCAATGAAGAGGGAAATTCTTGGAACTAGGGAAAAGATGCATTTCTAGGGAATCACTCCAGTTTGAAGCTTCTTCCCTGTCGGCTATTGAGAATGAAAGAAATAGGTAAGATTTTTTCATTTCTTCTCTTGCCTCGGCTTCGCCTTTGGCTTCAAAGCCCTAATTTTGCGAAAAGTCTAGAATTGAATGTGTTAAGCATATAGTTTCTGTAGCTTCTCAAGACTAGCTTTGCTTCATTCTTCAGTCAAAGGAAAGAAAGTAGTCCATTTTTCTTCTATATTCGCCGTAGTTGTCTTTTCTGCCTTAGCCATTCTCCCTCCGCTTAGGAAGCAATGAACTCACTCCAGATCTTTCAATTCCGCAAGTTCAGATTCACCCCCTTTACCCGAAGCGGGAGTTTCCCCGTCCAACCTCTCTAGGCTGTTTCGGTTTGGGACAATAAGGTGCCATTGAATGCTTTCTCTCACTCCTGATTGAATTATTCCCTCACCGCGGATTTCAAAACCTTTTAGTCAAGCTTCCACTCCGGCCGTCATTGACCTAGGCGGGTGGAGGAAGCAGCCTTCTTTAAAAGAAAGTCATTCCTTCAAGCCGTTCTAGCTAAGAGTCGGAGGCTGGCCGGAGGGAAGAACCAACTTATTTTGAAATGGGATTCTTTTAGATTTAGAAAAGATTAGCTTTTGTTCTCTTATTCCACGCCCTTTTTTATAGCTTTGGATTTTTATTTTGGGTCAATCTCCCTTTCTCATCTGGTCTTGCAGGAGAGTAATTCTTTCTATTCTAGAGTAAAGAAAGGCGGAAAGCAAACCAAACGATTCGTTCCGGCCATTCCCTTCTTCTATCAAAGAAGCAATATATTCTCTTCATCGCTCTAAGATGATTGGTTCTGGTGAGTCCCCGTGACGGTAGAGAATAGAGAATGAGACTTCGCCTAGTGCGCTTTGGAAGAAGCTATAAGAATTGTATGAGCGAAAGTGCCCAAAGCCTCTTTGGAGAGAACCATGTCGAAGGAACTCGGCAAAATGCGAAGTTTTTTCCTGGAAGTTTCAACCTTGTTGACTCGCTCACCTTCAAGTTCAAGAGTCATAAGCTTCCCTCTTTCGCCCAGTTCCTCGATAATCTAGAAAATCGTTTGACTTTGAATGCCGAAGCCCTTGACGGACAAATAAGCTTTCGAAGAATCTATGGTATGGGTTCAGCGAGCACCTTCATTCCATTCACACTGTATCAAGTTCCATCCTTAGTGAGATAGATCAGTTAGAGAATGAATGTTGTACAGAGAGCAGTACAAAAAAAAAAAGTAAATATATACTTTTTACTTCGCACTCTATAACTCTTGCCATATAGACTTCTCTCTTGACTTTCCTTGTGAACTGACTTTGGATCGAAGATTCTTTCTTGATACGTCTGGTCTGTTGAACTGAATGCCGTGGGGCAGGAATGAGAGAAGCAAGCAATATCGGGGGAAAGGGCTTTCCCTTCTCTATGATGAGAAGGGTGCGTTCTATCAATCCGGACTGGTTACTGGACATCATAAACTAGACTTTGACACCTTAGTTCAGACAACATAAAGGGTTAGTCCCGGGATGGACAAATAAGAAAGCCTATATACATGGACGTGAGCTAACTCCGGCTGCAAGTCTAAGCACTGGTAAGGGTTAGACCCTAGTCTAGTGTAATATGGAATCCTTCCTACTACTTTTACGAGAAGGCAAGGGTAGAGAAAGCTGCGTAGGATATCATAGAACCGCCAACCCGAGCGGAATAAACAAAGCAGCAACCAATATACAAAGGAAGCTAGAAGAGACGCATACCCTAAGGTAAGGGAGAGTGAGGTGTGGAGTGGATTTGATTGGTGCAAGCCCAAGGTCTCATTCGAAACCAACAGCAGTTCATGCTAGCGACAGCTCAGCTGCAGGAGTGAATTAAGGAAGTCAGTGCCAGTCACCGGACATTCCCTTTTCTTCTTGTTGGATTGATTTCCACTCTCGTAGAGAAAGAGTAGCAGCAATAGTTTGAGTTTGCACCATGATTCCCCCCTCATTCCCGTCCCCCCTTTTTGGTGGCTATCACTACTCCTTGGTAAGGGGGAAAGGGTGAACCCTCTTAAGAGAAGGTCGGGTTGAGTAATCGGGAATCACAGGTTCAAGTATTCGTTCCCGGGCTTTCGACCCGCATCTTTTTCGTCTGTGCTTACCTTATTCCTAGCTAGAAATTATGAGAATAGTACGCCTAGGGACTTCATCAATCCAATCCCTTAAGTGCGAACGGAAGCTTTGCCTTAGCTAAGCCAAAGAAGGAAGTCCGGAGAGGTAAAAGCGCTTTCGCAAGAATGTGAGTCAGGGAGAGGTGATTACGTTTTTTATAGATAGAGTACCACGGCCCCCACACCCCCACTCCGAGGGACGGATCGAATCCTGGGCCACTTCCACCACATCGAGACCGGCTTCGAAGACTGAAATGCTTTACCGATTGGAATGATTTACAAATGCACCTTCTAAGACAAAAGCATAGGCGGAGCTCGCTTGCCTTCAATGGTGAGAGTTTGAAAGAAGGAGTGACTGCTTTCTTTAACAGGAAAGAGAGAGACAGAGCTTCGCTTTCTTAGAGCTACGGATGATGAAGAGCTAGACACCACACTCTTGTATTAGAGCCTTCCTCCTTGTCTTTGCTAGGCGTGAAGAGCAATGGCAAAAAGAGGAGCTAAGGTAAGGATAGACAAGGCAGGTCTTTCTCCCAGGAGATTCCCAGGAAAGCCCTTCACTTTGAATAGAAAAAAAAAGCTCCCTTGACTTCTAAGTTAGCTACTACTAGAAGAGCTAGAAGAAAGATGTAATTTAGCTCAACTGAAATGAGAGGAAGGGTTTCGATCTAATGCGATAAAACCCCTAACTAACTGCCCTTTAGCATGGATTGCTTTGTCTGCCTTCTTAACGGAAAGGGTTCCCCTCAAACCCCGCCTTTTAGAAAAAATGGAAGATTTCAAGGCTAGGACGTTCTAGGAGGAGAACTTCTATCTCTTCTAATTGTCTGATCTGTTTTACATTATATGAAATAAAGATGTTATGTTGTTGAATCGAGAGCAAGATCTAATGATTCAAGAATGGATTGGGCCTTAGAAAGGAAAGGGCCCTCACTATGGATTGACTTTTAATCCCAGAAGATCCATTCTCTACCAGGAACATTGCTTTCAATGCTTCTACCATTGGCCCGGAAGACCACTTCTTTCTATCAATGGCCACAGGACCTTAACGCCCATCCACAGTTAACATAGGTTCAGAAGCGCTCGCTTCATAGCTTCTTTCTAGAGCCAGAGCTACATCTTCCACGACGGGCCTAAAAATAGGCTTGGCTCAAGCACGAGGACATAGGATTTAGAGCTTGCTCAAAACAAAAGAACCCCAGCGTGCTTGGATCGCTTCGATTCTAGCTTTCCTGGATCGTGAACCAAGGGGCTGTGGGGGAGGAAGGGCAGCCTATGATAAGTCAATTCCGCAAGAAAGTAAAAAGGAAAAAGAAGAACCGGAAGTCGGAAGATGACCTTTGGTAGAGGTCTTACGCGGAAGTGATAGTCTAGCACAATCTCAGATTAGGGGTAGCCCTTGTCGGAGCACCAAAGACTTTTTTTTATAAAAAATAGTAGCAGCCCTAGCTCCATAGCTCGTAGCTCAACCGATTGCAACTAATGGGGCCGGTCAGAAGCTTCTTTACGCTGCTGATACCCGGTGTGGTTCTTACTCGCTTCCCCCTGGTGCGGTGCCTTCTCTTTCTATATAGAATACGTCCAACCAGTCCCCACACGCCCGATCACGAACACAGGTCCCGAAAACCGGGCACAAGTCTAGGACCAAACCAGGCTCCATAGCCCGAGGTCCTGACTCAAGTCAAAAGACCAAATCGGGAGCGAAAGGCGGTGGACATTCTCTTTAAGTAATCAATGGCGCACGAGCGATTAAGCGGGCATCTCCTGATTCGATGCTCTATTGAACTACGGCCGCTCCTACTTTCTTCTTAGTGGTTTGGTACTCCCCTTTTTAAGAAGTAAGAAGGGCTCTTTGTCGCTACAGGAAAGCCAGTGCATGAAGATCTATTCCCCTAGTCCTACGACCTTCCCGCCTAAGGGGGTGGATTGAGGCCTGTAGTTCGTGTTCCCTGGCCAAAATGGGGAAATCACACAAGGAAATCAAGTCTAGCTCCACCCGGGCGGTACTTCCACGAAAGAACCATAAAGTCAAAAAGGAACTAGCTCCAACTGCTACTATTCGCGGAACATCTACTTTTAAATGGAACCCCCGCAGGACGAAGCACAGATCAGTAGATATTCGAGTCTAACTGCTTTCACTAATGGAACCCGGTCAAATTGGTATCAAGTCATTTTCCTTCGTCAACGTCAATTGAAATGTGAGAGTTGTCAATTTGTTATGTAATTTTCGGTAGTGCGCTCGTGATAGAGTACTCGCGCAACAGCGCTTACAGAAGCTCGTAGCTATTGTATGCATGGGAGTGAAGAGATATTGATTGCACGAGCTAGCCGATTCGGGAAGAAAGTGAAAGAGACAGAGGACAAGATCAATAGTAGAATAAGGTCCATGCCCTGCTTCTTCTTTGCCCGGTGTTTATTTTATGGTGAGTTCATAGCCGGTCTTACTGAATGCGTAAGCGCAGTGCCTTTCGGAACTCGCTACGCCCCTTATTTATTTTCCCAGTTCAATGTGTGAAAAGCAAACTCTCAAAATTTTTGACCACGGCGAGGTCACCGAGAACACTAAAAAAATCGGCCCCTAATTCTAAATTCGATTAACTTCTGGTTTTGTTTCTCCTTGAGTCCCTGAGCCTCCTCGATGCCATCCTCATTCCTCCTAGCCTTTGAAAAGCTCTTTCTTACTAGTTTAAATACTCAAAAATAGAAGAAAAAGTCGCTGCCAATCGCTTAGTTCCGAGTTGATACTTTGATTCATTCTAGCTCTTAGGGATGGAATAAGATATAATAGAGAGAGGGCTTAGTACACGTGGGACTTATGCCTTTCCGATCGTCTCTTGCCCATGTCTGTTGATCGTGTGCATGCCTTTGCTCGCGCAAAATGCCTTAGTAACCTTGCCCTTTTTGCCTTGCGACTTGCCTCTTTTGTAGCATCTATTAAGTCAACATGCCTGTAAACAGCCGATTCTCTATCTACTGATCGGGGATATCTTATGTGCTTTGTTAACGAAATAAAACAAAAAATCTTTCTCCCTTAGTGTACTCTCGAGCTTTCAGAAAGGATCTTAGCCAAAGGTTGACCGTCTTCGCGAGACCATTTCGGTCTACACATGGCTAGGCACTTTGGTCCTTGCTTTCTCGATCAAACTCTCTGACGTCGAAGAAAGACTTCGAGGAGCAAGGATGATTTGAAATCCTGTATTTTTTTACACTTAACACCAAGCCAATCTTGACTTAAGTAAGTACAAGCAAGGCAATTGACTCTATCAAGAAGGTATGGAACTTCTCGACGCACCTCTTGAAATTCCTTTTTTGCCACATCTCTCTTAGCTTATTTTATAAATAGTTAGCGGTTAGAGGGAAGGATCACTCCTAAATGCAGCCGTTTTCTCTTATATACGATAGACCAACCAAGGTAATCCCGGAAAAGATTGTTTGTACTTGCTTTTTCCGCTTCAATTCTTGCTTGATTGATGCTCTTTAGTTTTGAAGTAGAGGAGACAGATCTAATATTGCAGTCCCCTATTGTCTTAGTCTTAGTAAGGTGGACTGCAGCTTATTCTTCTTCGGACTCGGATGCCTATCTTTCAGCTGTCCTATCTTTCGGGGCAACAGATTCATCCTTGATGTAATTGCCCCGTTTGCATTACTCCTTATTTGCCTGGTCCCTTCTTCTTCTTATGTTTCTCTTTTTTACCTTTCTTCTTCTTACCTTTCGGCTTCTTAGCTATTGTAATTATTCCTTCTTCTTATGTTTCTCTTTCTTACTTCTTCTTCTTATGTTTCTCTTTCTTACCTTGACAGACGCTAACCAACATTATTAGGAAGTTAGCTGAGGCTGAGAAAAAACCTAGATGAATTACCAGCCCATGATACAGTTGCCTCTATCGGATGTCCGGCTTAGGGATGGTGATGAGAAAAGGTCCCGGTACTGTCTCTATCATCGGGAGATGGGACACGGCACCGGGTTTTGCACCGAGCTATGGGATCTGAGTGAGGAAAGGAATCAGTCCGGAGAGTTACTGCTATAGGGGAGAGCTGCACAGCTTGAGCAGCAGGAACATTTTGAAGAGGTATGGATCGGGTCCTTGACAGTTGCTGCCTTGGGAGGCCGGGCTTCAGGGTATCCCGGACCTTCCGATGAGGGGACCCTGTATGCGAAGAGTGGATGTCGGATGAGGCCGACGAGTCTGAAGATGAAGAGGAGGATTTTATTAATAGGTAATAGGATGGTCGAGCTTCCCCCCTGCCCTTCATCGGAGGAAGAGAGCTTCTTTGGATAGTCGCTAGGGTGATAATGAAAAGCAATCTACCCAGGAAAGAAAGCAGCCATCAAGCCAGATGCGGATGAAATTCTAACAGTTGCGCTTACATCTTTTGATTAGACAACTCCTAGCGCCAAGCTAACTAACTAGGATTCGTTCACATCGGATTTTCTGTCCGTGGGTGCTATCTTCTACTTTTGATTTGACTCTAGGGTTCTGGCTTTCATTTAATCGGCCTAAGGTTTTTATTCCATGTCTTCATGTCTTAAGCCTAGCGCTTAGTCCCTTGTTGTCGGAATAACCGCTTTGAAAAGCCTCCCTTTTCTTCGTTAAATTGCGAGTTGGAAAGCTTTTTGGGGATATTTCCTATAGCCTAACTGGAAGCGCCCACTGGCTTAAGATCTTGTGGGCTTAGCACGCCCCTGTGACGATCGATCTTCAAGCATTAGACAAATACAAATAAATGGATCGTCCCCTTTACTTGATGCGGGAGGGCTTTCGTACCAAACCTGTGGTTGAATGGTGAAAGCATTCCTTGTTCTGACCGCAGCACCATATCTTGACCCTTTTCTCTTATGTTGTGACTGTCACGGTCCGGACTGGCTTGAGAGTGACTTCCTACAACTTTCAGTGATGGAGTGAACTGCAGCTAGCCAGACTGACTGATAGCATTCCGGGAAGGAAAGGGAGACTTAGCATCCGATTCTCGCAATAGACTCTTTCTGATCGTCAATCAGTCTATTGTTCGTTAGAGTCTAACCCGAAAAAATCGTCTCATCGCTGATCTTTCTGCCTCCGACAAGAGCAGTTACGCCTTTTTCTAATCCCGGATAAGCAGCTAAGAGCCTTTCACAGCGGATCTTGCTAACATTAGAGACTCTACTTAGTGAGTTGCCTACCCTCGCTGGTGGACGAGTTTAGTTAGAGGATGGGACGATAGAGCTCAAATCAATCGAATACCGTTCGTGACCTGACCCAGAGCCACTAGGATCAGTCGGTAAGTCTCATCCCGTGCTTGGACTTGGGCACGAAAGGATAGCTATTCCTTGCATCGTTAAGAGTTATGGCTTACTTCTAGGCTTTCGGGGAAGGGAATGTCATTGTTCTTTATTCTATACTTGAGCTATTCTCGTTCTAACGACAGAAGCTGATTCAAGCATTCGTTCCGAGTCGCCAAGAGACAGAAGAGCTTATTTCAAGCATTCCCCTTGAGGCGGGAAAACTCCTTAATCATTTAACTGGGTATGAGAACTCCTCCCTTATATTATAGTAGAAATTCTTCCAAGAACGGATTCTTCTTAATGTTGTTGATTTGATAACATCTGCTGCTGATTTCAATAGCCAAGTCAAGCTTTCCAGCAGGCGAGACAGATGCCGATTCTACCTCTGCCAACTCCCTCTTTATAGCAGGATTTTATCCATCAATGGCAGCTCGATTGCCACGTGAAAGCTCTAAGTCAAGAAGTCAAGCCAGCAAGAAAGTCCGAAAGTAAGAAGGTACGGTTTCATCATCCTAAGCTACCTCACCGCACTCAGTCCAGTCTATGGGCCCTTAGCCCAAGGATAGAGACAGGGCTAATGCTTCGGTCATACTAGATTATGACCCGAGGCTTACCGAACTACCTTTGCCCTAACTCAGAGAGAGAAGGCCGCTCAAGCAGAATCAGAATACGACTTTCGCTAAACAAGAGCTCTTTACTGCTAAGCTGATCACAACTTCACATTCAACAACAGCAAGAAGACGACTCTAGCCCGCTGAAAGCTTTGAACATTCGCTTTTCTCGGGTTCCTAGCCCAAAGGTTCTAGGGTTCGAGAGAGAATTCCTACTAGTTGGAAGGGAAGAAGGTAATCAAATCAGTAGAATGCTGCTTTCCGTACTATCGGTTGTTCACATTCAAGCATGAGTTAGTTCAGAGTCGGCAAGGGGAATCAGAGAAAGGGCAGTTTAGTCAACAATCATGACCATGGGAACATTTGTTCGCTTTCTAGGTACCCCCGGATCTACTAGTCATCGCCTTTGAGCTGGGAAAAGCATTTACCTGGAGTTGGCTATTCCTGATTCAGCAAAGGAAAGAAGCCTTGATCCCAAGACTAGCTGCGGATTGGATTCTTCCTTTTATCCGGACTGACTCTAATCGTGATTTTTACTATATTATGCTCCCTCTGTCGCAATAGAAATCGAGAATGGAGGTGACTTCGCTACCTTTCTTGGTGAAGAATATTAATTTCTTTCCAGCTTTGGTCACATAGGCTTGAATCACTCCGGGGAAAGATACTTGGATATTCTACGATCGGACTTTGCCGGGCATGAGCTACTCTCTTCTAGCCTTCCTCTAACAGATTCAATGGCATCGCTTATTCTTTTTGTTTCAAGCATGAGTGACCAGTCGATTCTCTAATGTTGATATAGCAGTCAACCATCAAGAAATCATCAACTATTTAACCGGGGATGAGCTCTATGGCTAATTCGTTCGGCTATTCTATTAAGTAAGGATCGACTTAAGCTTAAGCTAGAGCAGCTCCTTCTATCACATCGGATTCTAGTAAAGAGATGGGCCTTCTCGTCTGATCTCTGCATCAACAGGAATGCGGGAAAAGCTTCTTCTCAAGCATCAACATCAAAGAGCTTATTCGATGCCATCTTCATTCCTTCCCTAAGACAGGGGTTATTCCCGTTCAGTCTAATCCTCTTCTCATGTGCAAAGGCTTATCGATCCTTTTTGAGTCAGATGTGGCATTGCTGATTCGAGAGCAGTTGTCCTTTCTACTACAATTATCCCTGCTCTTCGCCCCCCGCCCCGAAACTGACGCACGCTTAACGGAAGACGTGAGGAGTTATTCTGAAATGGGACTTTTCATTAGACGATTCTTCTCCTGCTACATTAGACTCCGATGAAAGGGCGAGACGAAGATGTAATTTGAGTGAGTTTTTGTTTATCAAAAGTCTCAATTCCGGATTTCTATATGTATGAGATCAACTCGACTTTCGCACTTCCGATCAACTGAAGCGGGCCACGCTATAGTGTCAGGTGTCTTTCCCACAGCAAGAGCAATACCCTCATGCAGCTTCCCTTTCTTTCCCTAGCTATCCGAGCAAGTCAAACCAGATATTCCCCACTCCTTTCTAAGCATAGGTGCGAAGCGAAAAAGAACCGATCAACACCAACAGTATCAACCAATCGGCGCCTGCCGCCGCCCAGTAAAAAGAACTCAAGAAGAAGCAAAACAGAGGGGTCCCTCCAAAGTACGCCCTCTAACCGACAAGTGACAAGTGATTCAATTCCTCCAACCGAAATGTTTCCAACCGATCGATATGTTGTTCCCGCCCTCCAATCCCCAGCCGATGTAAGTCAAAGGCAAGGGGTGTCTTTTTCCTCAAGCCGACAAATGGGCATTTATTTCCCTCCAATGGCTAGTCCAGTTAACAAAGCAAGTCCAGGAGCTACTCCAGTAAAGTCAACTCGGAGGGAAGGCAGGGTTGTTTAGAGAAATTCTTCCATATATCGAGCGATAGTCGCTCCAATGAAGAATCTATCGTTCATGTGATGAAACATGGGTTATAGCGAAGAATTATGGCCAACGAAAGGACATTTGTCACTGACAAGAACTAAACTCTTTCCCTTCAGCTTTCGTGCCTAGCTTCGGTTCCCCTTCTTGTTAATTGGAAAGTTAAGTCAAGGAAAGCAAGTAAGCCTGCGATTGGAAAGCTAGCCAGGAAGGAAAGCAAGAAGGCCGGGTTTAGCGAGGGAAGAGTAAGTAAACCAGCACGGCACACACTCGATTGAAGCGATTGAACAGATTCCGCAGAGCGGTCGATTGACGATAGAGAAAGGGGATTCCCCGTCCACTGATGAAAGGTACCCTGACGATAGGTCCGATATGCCAGAGTCCGATGAAAGGTCCGATCCAGAGTCCGATAGATCCTCTGACACATATGAAGATATCTCCCCCAATCAACATTTTGAACCGCTACGCTACGTTTTATTAAATAGAAACCTCGCTTCTGTCGTTCCATCTATGATTTCTCATTGAAGTCAGTATCGACGCTTGACGCTACGAATTGGATAGGATTTTAGAATTCCCTTTGAGAATAACTTTGATAACCGTTCGATAGAGCTAACCAACCTTCCCTTTGATATGAAAGTTTTCCAACCCACCCGAAAGAGCGGAACCGAACGAAAGCAAGGATTACGGGTGAGTCTGATGAAGCGCTCATGGTCGTAGCAGGAAAGATGACAATGAAGTCTGAAAAAGCAAAAGGCTAGGGCTAGTCCCAGTAGGCAGAGCGAAGGGAAAGAAAATCACCGAAGGGAAGGGTTCAGTTAGCCTACCTTAACAGGTATGGGGCACGAGCGCGGAAGAGGTCTTACTTTCCCGTCCCGCTATTCCTGAGTCAGAAAGATGAGTCCAAAGTCCAAAGGCCAGGGAAGCGCAATACGACTCTTCATGATGAAGCGCCTAGGGAAGCAAACCTACTTGTCATCGCTTACTTTATATCTCATGAATCTTTCTTTCATAGAGAGTAGACGAAAGGCGCAATGAAAGAACTGAACACCCGTTAAGCGAACGAAGCTACCATGGGTTATTCTATAATAGAAAGAGATGCGCTCAGAAGCCAGTTGTTAGATCGGAGAAGGCGAATAGAGGAGCGAAAAAGGAGTCCGAAAGAGGAATACTTGCTCCCGGCTTTAGCTCTTTTAGTTGGGCAAAGAAGGGAAAGAGAAGACGTCTGAGAAGAAAGCCCAACACATAATAGGATGTTAAATAATAAGCTGCAAGCAAGGAAGTGAAGAAAGAATCACCGAGGGGAAACCTAAGGGCGAAAGGTGCCATTAGATCGGATGTAGGTATTTAAATTCCCAACTTTTTCCTGAGATAGCCCGAGGTAGAGGAACTTACTTGTGAAGTAACCAGACTAGGGTATGGGCGTTGGGAGTAGATGTAAATACGTTCTTATTTCACAAAAGAAAGAGATATGACCAGGGAACGAAGGCTATAACATAGGAATTAGGGTGCTGCTCTTCTCTTCCCGCTCTTCTTCGTCCTTTTGCTTCAAAGAGCAAGCCAAGCAGCGGACAACAGATGGTGCAGCGAGAGCAGCAAGGGGTGTTGGGTAGTTTTCTAATAGTAGTAAGGTCAGGAATCCCGGTCTTTGAATGGATCAGCTAGCAGTAGTTGTAATAGCCACGCCAGTCAGTGAAAAGCATGAAAGCAGCAGCCTTATTAGAGGCTTCTAGCTCTCGTAGTCAGAGTAGCAATAGCATGCGGTGCTAGGGGGTATACGGGGGTGAGTCCTTCGGCTTACAAATGGGCGAAAGGTTGGCAAGAACAGCTTTATATTGCTAAGGTATACTTGGATAAGGCCTCCAAGAAGATGAAAAAGTGGGCTGACAAGAAGAGAAGGCCTTTGGAGTTTCAAGTTGGTGATCTTGTCATGGTGAAGTTGCCACCCCAGCAATTCAAAGCCTATAGACAAGTGCACAAGGGGTTGGTACGAAGATATGATGGGCCATTTCCTATCACTAAGAAGGTGGGAAAGGTCTCCTATCAAGTTGAATTGCCGCCACAGTTGAAGGTTCATCCTGTCTTCCATGTAAGCTTTCTCAAGCCTTATCATGAGGACAAGGAAGATCCGAGTAGAGGCCAGTCACATAGAGCCCCGCCAACCATGGTAACCTCGTATGATCGAGAAGTCGAAGAAATTCTGGCAGATAGACTTATTCGTCAACGGGGGATTCCTAACTACACCGAATTCCTCATCAAGTGGAAAGGGCTGCCAGATAGTGAAGTTAGTTGGGAAAAGGAGGCAGATTTGTGGCAATTTACAAAAGCAATCAAGGCTTACAAAGCCAAGAAACTTGACGAGGGCGTCAAGGACTTTGGTGGGGGGAGATTGTCAATCCCCAAGAGTTGGGCGTGCAAGGAAGGCTAGGCAGGCCAAGGCAAGTGAAACAATTCAGTAATGCCTTGCCGGAATTCTCTAGAAGGTTGGAGAAGTGCCTAGGACATGCTGGACACTTGGGGGAAATTTTTGCTGGCCAAAGTAGTGAGACAAGGCTGCTGGAACGTTCCGGAATGGTGGGGAAAATTCTGGGGCGTGCTGGTGGGTGCTGGAGCATTCAGCATGCTAGAATTGGCTAGAAGGAGCTGCTGGAAGGTGCTAGGAAGCTTCCCTTGGGCTGGCAAGTTGCTGGAGAATTCTAGAATTGCCTACAAGGTGCTGGCTGCCTACACAAGTGCTGGATGTCTCTAGATTCTTCCTAAATGGGCTGTATGCTTAAGTAATTGCTGGAGATGTATAGAAAATTCTAGAGACTTGCTGCACACCATATGTTTGAGGCAAGTTCTCCACCACACATTTGAGGAGGTGGATTGCCTATAAATAGGAGATGGCTAGGACTTAGAAAATGCTAATGAGAGAGTGAGTCCCTAAAAGCTCTTTGTACAGCAAACTACTTGTACAGCTATTTTATTGTGAATAATATACTTCCTCTTTGTGCAATTCTCTACTCTTGTGCATTGTGTGTGTGAGTGAGGGTTTGCCTAAGGTTCTAGTTGGTTGGGAAGGCTGACTTGGTTCGGTTTAAGGTTGGGAACCGAGCAAGTGCCGCACGTTTACAAGCGAGAAAAGTCTTGTGGCGTGACAAATTGCTGTCTTTTGAAGGTAGGAGTTCGTTACAGGGAGTGCTGCTAAGGTATTTTGTAAGTTCCTGCATATCAAGTTCTAAGGTAAGCGCTGTGCTAAGTTTATAAGTCCGTCTATGTCGATTCAGTTGCAGTTATTCGCCTTTCTTGCGAGCCAGAAGTTGTAGTTGTTTTCCTTTCATTCACCCTCTCCCTGTCATTGGCTATCCTAAGCCTTTCTTTCGTCCTGCCATTCTTTCTGCTAGCTATCTAGTGGGAGAAAAAAGAGAAGCCCATACTGTTGGAGTGCTAGGCTAAGCCCTTTCCCTAAAGAGTACTTTCGTATGCATAACCTGTTCTTTCCTATGGCTAAGCCGTGGAATCCTATGGACGTGGAAGACTATAGATAAGCAGTGGAAGTTAGATCAGTTGCTTAGGAAGGTGCCTATAGAAGTTCCCTGCCATGCATTTCCTGGACTCTGATAGCCCTGCATATGATTCTATGGCGGTCCCAGGGGAGTTCCCTGCAGCCTATATATAAAGCTATATAGTTTCAATGGCAGTTGCCTTCGGTGCATTTTCAGTAAAAAGAATATCAAAATCCCTAGCCAGCTTATCTAATCTCCCAGACTAGCCAGTTCGAGGGTTATAGTTCCAGTCGTAAGCCCATCCTAACTAAGCTCTTCCATTGCTAATGCCGTACTTGGGTTTTTAGAAGGAACAGAAGTGGAAATTATAGATTGAGTTCTCTTTGCTATTCTGTCTTTCGCCCTTCCAGTCCATCGATTGTTAGTTCTCTTGAGACTTCTGTTACATCCCTTAAGTCAGTCTTAAGGGTAGATAGCGCTATAGGCTAACGATAAGATTCAAGGGCCTTCTATTTAGTCGATGCTTGTTTTTCCTTTGATGGAGAAGTAGTAGTTGCTTCTCTCTTCAAGTTCAAGCGAGTTGTTGGAGTGCTTTTGTAAGAAGCCCCTCCTGTTGGCGTGCTATAAAATTGAATTTGAGTGATAGGCCAATGCTAAGTGTTCCATGTCGTTGGATAGTCGGTTCGAGGGCAAGGAAGGAAGTTATCATTTTTAAGCCTGCGAGCTAGTAATTCCTCTCCTCGATAAAATGGGCATACCTTTTGATTTCCTTCGCTTCGTAAAGTAAACGACAATGGAAAGAGTGAAAAAAAGAGTGGAAGTTGCCCCTCTTAGGGTTCCAATTTGAGTTTGAGGTTACATTGGAGTCTCTTACTAGTCCATTTAGAATCCTTTTTAGCCAGTTTCCTTCTATCCCATTGAAGCAGTTGTACCAATTGCAACAGTCTTAAGGCCATTAGTTGGAGTGCTAAGTGCTGCTTTGGCAGTCGAGTTTTTTCTTACATCCAGTGCTACATCTAGAGGTCCAGTCCCCTAGGTCATTTGATATCTCTAGTCTGAGTTCCGTTCAACAAGCCAGTTCTGTTAGATCGCTTACAGTCCCCGTAGTGTCCAGTAGCTGTCTCTTTTTCTTACCTTAACCTTAGGCAAGCGAAAGACATAGGCTTGAAATAAAAGTTAAGATATCTCCATCCGGTGGGAGTTGCTATCCATATAGTTCCATGGCAGTTCTACTTGCAGCCATTGAGAGTTCTCTTGCATCCGCTTTCAATCCAGCAGAGTAAGGGGCAAAAGGATCTGACGCAAGTTGGAGCTAAGGATCGACAGAAAGCTAGGGTTTTTCGTGCTTCTCCCTTCTTATCCTTTTCTAAGGAACTAAGGAGTTAACGATATCTCGCTTAAGGAGATATCTAGCCAAGCGATTCACCTGATCCAGACACGCCAATAGGTGGGTTTGAAGATAGTAAGTAAGAGTAGTGGCATTCTCATCAAAAGGATAAGTAAGTTCGCAATCCAGTGATAAAGTGAAAAAAGGTGCTTTTTTCTGCGCATATTCCCTGGTGAGGATATGCATATAATATTTTAGGTATTAGAGTGCATCAAGATTATAGGTTACAGTTTCTAATCTATAGGATTGATTCTGGCTTCTGTAGGACTACTAACTAGACTATGCTTTCTCTCCGGGCCTTTGCTAAAAACGTTGGAAGGAAATCTGTGCGAAGGCTTTCTGTGGGTAAGGCAAAGGTAGATGTAATATTGCGATATGTGTCTTACCTTGGTAATTCCTTTATTTACCTAGTGGGTCTAACTAGATTTTATGTCTAAGGAAGAGGAGAATCGCCCTAAAGAGCCTGCCTAGTCCTTCTCTCTTCAGAGAAGAGAGAGAAAGATGGTTCTGGAGAGAAATCCTACCCGCAAGCATTTGCTTATAGAATGGTGGAGGGAGGAAGAGGTAGCAATACATTCCGCCTGATGCTTGATCACTGCATTCGTGATATATCAAATGAGCTCTCCGATCTATGATGAATAGTTCCTTTTATAGGATCATATTTCTTTCTAGTCCTAAGCATTTTAATTGGACCTTTCTCCTTGACTTCAGTTTTGGAATATTTTCATCCGGGATTGAAGAAAGCATGACCCGGCACGGAGCCACGCAAGACAGGGAGGGATGTGAACTTTATAACAGAATTTAGATTCGTAGATCTTCGCTACGTTCAAGCTTAGGATAGCTCCTAAGTTATTGTTCTACCGTTCGTGCCTTCCAGAACCAGAATCACTCCTGTTCTGATGCCTTCACTTACTGCCGCAGAACACCGGTATAACCAGTTCAAAAGAAATGCCTTGCTCTCATGTTCGCAGCACATACGACATTACCTAATTGGTAACACCATATACCTGGGGAGTAAACCCTTTAAAGATCCTTGTGACCAAAGCAAAGAATGAACGCCCGACTCGCTAAATGGTCAATACTGCTCTCACAGTATGACATAATATTCGTACCAAAAAAGGCCGTGAAAGGACAGGCACTGGCAGATTTATTGGGAGCACATCCTCTACGGGAGAACTTCAAATTGCAATAAGAATCCCAAAAGCCCGGTCCTCTTTTGCATGATTCGGCGGACTCGATGGTTAGCAGGCCTTCAGGGCGACCTACTGGTCTGTGATGTTATCGCAGATATAGTGAGGTTTACCCGATCTAGTGGAGGAGGGGATTCCTGACATTCAAAGAGATTGGAAGTGAAAGCGCCTATAAAGTCTTTCGCTTTCGGGGCCAGGAACTAAATAAAGCGCTACGGCTACGGTAGAGGTGTAAGACTTGGTCTAATAGAAGTCTTAACCAAAGACTGACTCATACACTAGAATATGAAAAATCCCACTAGTAAGAGAAAGAGGATATGTCCGTAAGATTAAGAGATAGGCTTAAACTAGTAATCTATGCGACTAGAAAGGGATGCCCTTATGACTGCCACTATAGGGACTTCTACTGATGAATGAACTCATAAAACGATATTTTCTTTTCTCTGTGCAGATGAGGAATTTTAGATCTATGATTCCCTACTCGTCTGGTTTGCTTTTACTAAAGTGATGGGAACTAGTCGAGACCGCATTCGCTCGTTTGGACCGGGGAAGACAAGACCTAGGAATCCGATCTATAGCTAGCCCTACCAAAAGGATAAGCTACTGGCAGGAAGGGCTCAAACTCAAAAGAAAAGGTATCCTCATCTTTCACGAAAACTTCTAACAATAGCTTGAGCTTGAAGCTAAACCTTTCTCTAGACTAGACGTAGGCAAAGGCTTAAAACAGGATGGCTAGGAACTTCCTGTAATGAAACTCCAACAACTAAGACCCTTTTTCTTTTTATTAAATTGAATCGGCGTACTTTCATACTTATGTCAAGTCAAGACTAAAGACTTGAAAATGGTACAGCCCGAAGAGAAAAGAAAGCTTAGTACACAATAGAAAGAAATCTATCTACATTAGCCCTGCCTGTTAGCTCTTTATTGAACACTGGCTTAATCTAGGCGGGAACCTATGTTGCCTGACCTTGCTGCCCTGGTGACTGCTTACCAGAGATTGGTTCTCTCGGCGGGTTGATCAAGTTCCTTTCAGCTGCGGGCTAAATTAAATAAGAAGGTCCCGAAGAGAGGGGCGTTGAATGGCTTCAACGATTGGATAAGAATACAGGAGCACAAGAAGGCAGAAATGGATCCTGACTGTTGTACCTAAAAAATTTGCATTCTTTAGGTACAGTACGCCCGACCAAAAATTCAAGCCGGAAAAGTCTCAATAGACGTACAGGCACATAGGCGCTCCGTAGCGATAATGAAAGAATGTTGTATCCAATGGCAATCTACTAGCGAGTGAGCTGCGAGTGGAGAAAACGAGCCATCCTCACCAACTAGCTAATCAGACGCAAGCCAAAAAAATGATTCCAGAATAAGAATGAATATGCCGGATCAGCATCAGCACCAGCTTTCGGGTCAGGAGGGAAACTAACTAAAGCAAGGGCAAAGGCTTCCCCGATTGTTAGAACTCCTTGGACCATTGGAAGGCTTATCGGATTAGGCAGCTGGAGAGACGATAGGCTTTGATTCATCAGTTTTAGGCCTTCGCACCTTCTAAGGCTATAGGCTTGCTTCTTTCAACGACCGGCCACTCTACTGAATTCCTGACAGCAAACGAGCGGAAGACTTTACCCGAGTAGGAGGGAAATGCAACGAGCACTAGCGCGCTTCGGCCTTCGAGCCTACGCTTGCTTTACGCGAGCAATGAGGATGCGCCTTACTAAGGCTTTAGGCTTGAGCTCTTGGAGTTGCTTGTTTGCTTGTTGGGAGTCTGCTGTTTCCTATGCTTGTCTTTGTTAGCGATCGAACCATCTCGAAAGCACTAGGATCCGGATCTGTCTTATTGACCGGCTTTTAGACTTTGGCCCGCGAAACCATATGATAATGTAGAGTAGGCTAGGCTTGGAGATGAACATCTTAAGTTTTTTATTCAAAATATGAAATTTCCTGCTCTTCTGTACTTCACTTCTGGTAAGTCTCATCGGTCTTCTGGCAATATCAGGCATATTACTAATCGATTCTTTGACCCGAAACGGTCGAGAAACCGCTACATTTACGGTCACAGCCTACATAACTTCTCTCCCTCTTTTCAAGGAAGTGAGTCTCAGACCGATGTAGTTCTGGGTCCTTTTTATACAGTTCCTGGCAGGTGCTTTTGTTGCTTTTCACTCCAGCCCTGAAGTATTCTGTGAGCGGACTAAAATAGTAGCATTTCTCTCGCCACATTAACCATAAAATCTAGAAAATATGCTGAATTGGTGCCGTGAAACACTAATTCGTCCCGCACCGCCTGAAGAAATTCC